TTTTTTTTTTTTTTCTTTCATATTTTCTATCTTAGAAATAGAAAGTGAAAGTAAAGAATCTGTTATATAGTATAGAAGTATAGAAAAAATTCAATGAATAACAATTCAATAAAAGAAAGAATAAATCTAGTATATTCTTTATATGATATGAATGATGAATAGAGTACTAAAATCGTGTTTGGAATGAACCAAAATACTTGTTTGTTTTATTACGTTAATAAAACTTCGTAAGACCAACCGATGGGTTAGGTTTCGCTACAGGAAAAAGGTTTGTTCTCTTTTTATAGTTTTTATAGTAAACCTGCATAATGAAAGATAGCACAAAGTGGTAGATTCGATAGAATCGTGAACGATCGACAGAACATAAAAGACTTCTTCTATCTTCTAATAGTTAATTAGTTAATTAAAGAATCACACATTATCGAACAATTCGACAAACAAAATTCCCAAGCCCACTAAACCCTTAGAATATAGAAGAATATAGAAGAAGTCTTTTGATGGATTTATGGATAATAAATGGGCCCTACATTATATACATTATATTTGAAACAAATTAAAATAATCTCTTAGGTTTGTTGTTTCGCCATTAGTAAGAGGGCTTTTACAAATACTCAAGATCAATAAAATAATAGGCCCTAGATCCGTGCGACTTAGGATTTGATCTGCTGGGGTCAGGTTGAAATGACAGGAATCTTTCATGATTTTCATTTTTGAAATTGACTGAAATTGGGTATACCAAAGAAAAAAAAATGTATCACTAACTCTTTTATCATGGACAGGAAAAGAGGAAAAATATCATATGTAATTCATTCATGAAAGTGGATGAAGAGAGATAGATATTTGTAAAACAAATACCCAATTGGGCCCGTTGGGTTGTAATGAATTCTTTTTTTTTTTTTTTTTTTTTCTTGTTCCTACTACTACAAAAATTTCTATACAAAACAAAAATGAAATGTATTAGGGCTATACGGACTCGAACCGTAGACTTTCTCGGTAAAACAGATAAAACTTATTTTTATCGAAATGATTTGAACTGTTTCAAAGACCCAACATGCATTTTTTTGCATTGGGCTCTTTCATCAACTGATGTAAAGATCAGTTAGTCCACCATATTTTTTCTTTACGGGAAGATAAAAAGATAATGAGATGGTTCCCTGTGCTCTGATTCATTATTTGTATCCTGATATAGGAGCAATACCAAAGTGTTTCAAAGAAGGGTGACCTTTATTTAGGTCTGCCTTCGGCCTAGATCAACCTAAGTGAAATGGAATCTCTATCGCTCCGCTGCAAGAGTCAAATATGAAACTTTATACACCTCGAAGCTCATAGGACGAAAAGAGGTTCTTTTGAGATCCTTAGACTCATTATGCCTGGCATTGAATAGACTGAGCATTTACCTTAAAATGGCAGGTTCTATTTGATTCGGCACCGGAATTCGCACTTGAATCGGATCAAACCAAATATTTGTCAGGCTATTTTTCTCTTGTTCTCTCGAATCTACGGAGTAAGACATCGACTTAAAAAAAAAAAAGAAATTATGGTCATTACATACTTGGCTCCCTTGAAAAGCATTGGCGCACGTGTAAACGAGGTGCTCTACCTAACTGAGCTATAGCCCTTGTCATAATTATTTTAACATAGAGACAATTTCTTGTCAAGAAGGGTATCCCATAATCTCACATGATAGCTCTCTGATCCGTTTACGTTTTGATATTGCTTAGAAAGCATATTTTACCTATAATCCGTCGAAGTGATAGAGACTCTTTTTGTGGTGATAAATGACCTACTTAACCCAGTGGTTAGAGTATTGCTTTCATACGGCGGGAGTCATTGGTTCAAATCCAATAGTAGGTAGAACTTATTAGATACCATGGAATCCGGCGGTATCTAATAAGTTTTTCTACCCATCCTCTTTTTTTCGTTCTATAATCAGATTAGACTTCATTGTTTTCATTTTGTGGAATAAAAATATAGTGTGTAGGGTATAATAAAGAATTCTTTTTCTTTTGATTACTACTAATAGGAAATTACATTGACAGCCTCTACTCGCGTCCTAGCTCGTCTTAGAGCTAGATTTGACTCAATTGCTTGTCTCTTACCCTCAGCTCTACTCAAATTAGCTTCAGCTATTTCAAGAGTTTGTTTAGCTTCTTGTGGATCAATGTCAGTACTAATTTCCGCATCATTTCCTAAAATGGTGATCTCATTATTACTTATTCTAGCGAAACCGCCCATAAGAGCCACCGTTAGCCATTGGTCGTTTAGCCGTATTCTCAAAAGACCTATATCTACAGCCGTGGCAATGGGGGCATGGTTTGGTAATACGCCAATTTGTCCACTATTAGTAGATAAAATAATTTCTTTCACTTCGGAATCCCAAATCATTCGATTAGGAGTCAGTACACAAAGATTTAAGGTCATTTCTTTAATTTGCTCTCCTCTTCTAAGTTCATAGCTTTCGCGGTAGCTTCATCGATGTTACCCACCAAATAAAAGGCCT